TTCTATCTCCCATCTATTTATTTTCTTTAGTTATTCACTAGAGCAATTATGATCTGGAAGTCGATCCCGGGCAAGTGTTCGGATCTATTATGACATAGCCATGAGGCGCTTAACGGACCTTTTTAATCTTATAAAAACCTTTTCTGGGCTTTGAATGGACGCAATTTTTTTTTGTGCAACCGAGTTTATTCATACCTCAATTAGAAGTTCCTAAATGGAGCCGCTTTTTGTCCTACGTAGAACATATTACTCTATTCCAAATTATGTGAACAGTAATTAGTCATTACTAAGAGACATCCCAGGATTTATATTTAGTCATTCGAGGGTCTCTTTTATTTGTTTTAATAGCGGAAAAGAATTATATTCTGTATTTTATCGGTATATCGTTTATCCCTACGAAATAACAGACGCAATAGAACGATCTTAGAAAGGATATAATGAAATTTTTTGATTGGTTCTTCCCAGAGAAATGATCGGTTTTATTTGACTGATAGAGACAACAAACAATTAATTATAACAAATATATGATTATAACAAATAAAAAAATATAAAAAATTCGAAACTTAAACTAAATAAAAATATAAATAACAAGAAAAAAAAAAAATAAATTATAAAAATAATAATTATATAGAAAAAAAGAGTGTTCTTATTCGAAACGTCTTGTGATCTTCAACCAATTCTGCGCTTCAATATAATTACCAGGAGTAAGCGCTATAGCTTGTTTCCAATACTCGGCAGCTTGATCGAACCAAGCCTCCGCAATTTCAGAATCTCCTTGTCGAATGGCCTGTTCTCCCCGGTCGGAATAGGCGAGTAAATTCCTTCCCTTAGAACCGTACGTGAGAGTTTCCGACCTCATACGGCTCAGCATTCAAATTCTTTTGGTGTCCCATTTTTTTAATCTACCAGACCCGATTGAATAAGATTTCTTATGGATCTATCCCTCCCTTTCGCTCGAGTTAAGTTAACCAAAAGAGGTTATGAGTTTCAAACTTGAATTTTGCTTAATAATTTAATCAGTTTTATCTTTTCTCCCACCTTCCTAAAGCAAGGTAACTATCTCGGTTTCATATATAAATTTATATAGAATCTTTGAAAAAGACTTTCCTTCATAAGAAGGAAAAGACTTACTATCGTTGGGATCTGATGCTACACCGCTGCTCAACACCTTAGGGGATCAACCTTATTACATAAGTTGATTCCTAGCGTTTATCTCATATCATGACATAAGTAAGCAGTTCTTATTGTATCGGCCAAAAACCTCGTGAATTGATCTTTACGGCGCTTCATCTTCAATTAGATCCTTTATCCATAGAATAAAGTATCTAGGCATACCGGTTTTGTCATATTTCCACTTCTATGAAGTTTATTTCTTTACTACAGCTGATAAAAATCGTTATTTTGGACGATACATATGTAGAAAGCCTTTTTTCTAGTATTTATTAATGGATTTGCTCTTGCTTTCCCTTTTTATTTCTATAGTGGAGATAGTCGCACGTAATGACAGATCACGGCCATATTATTAAAAGCTTGTGGTAAGAAAGGATTCCGCTCTAGTGCCCGAAAATAATATTCCAAAGCTTTCGTATGTTCTCCGTTCCTTGTGTGGATAAGGCCTATGTTATAGAGTATATAACTTCGATCATAGGGATCGATTTCTAATCGCATAGCTTCATAATAATTCTGTAAAGCTTCTGCATAATTTCCTTCGGATTGAGCCGACATCCGTTACGGTCGTCGTTCGATTCAAAGAATCTCCGTTTCAGAACCGTACATGAGATTTTCATCTCATACGGCTCCTCCTTTATGTGCATAATGAGAATAATACATGGAATCAAAAAAGATTGAAATAGTCTCATTATAAACTGAGTGGGGCTGGTGTTTTTACAAGAACTCTCCAGCCAACCTTCTTGTAAAAAAATATTTCCTTAAAATTAAGCATGTTGATACTAGATAAATAAGGGGTGACTCCAACAATTTCTTTGTCTTCAACGCCTCTTAATTTCCAGGAATTAGTCACTTCAACAGTCTTCGATGGTTATATGGGTATCCAAAATACGAACGAGATGGATGTTTGTTGTCCCAACCATTCTTGTTAGTCCCGATCCTGATAAAGAAAAGGAATAATTTATAACAAAGTTTTCGTGTTGTTGATTCCTAGGAGTAGTGCCTCTTCCCATATGCCTCCTATTGGTACTAGTGGAGTAGGGTTGACATTAACCCATAGGTGTAACCTTTCGCTCAATACTCTAGAATCGACAAGTGAAGCATTTGAGGCTGCATTAATCGGGGATACACGACAGAAGGGCTTGTTTTATTTACAAACTTCACCTTCAACAAGCGTCGATTTATTTCAATTATTTTTTTTTCTTTCTATCCTAAATAATGTGTCTTTCTCCTAAGATTGAGAACGGTAAAATAAAAAAAAGTATAAAAAAGATTCTAATAAATAATATTCTAAAATAGATCTAAAATAGATAAATAAAGAAAAAAATAGAAA